TAAAATAATAACAAATCTTAATTCTTAAATAATAAGAATTAAGAAATGACACTTCCATCATAGAATGAGAATGGAAATTGCCCGGCCAGTACTTAAGCGGGCCGGGATTTTTTCGTACAAAATAAAAAGTAAGGTAGTCCTTCTATTGGTGATATCTGTTTCAAATCATTATATAAATTGAATTGCTGATCTGATCAAAATTTTTTATATCGTATATTATCATCATAATATTTATATATATATATATTGAATTGATTGTTTTTTATATTTTTCTATTCTAAATTCTAATAAGAAAAAATAAGAAAAGAAAGAAGATGAGGGGTTTTTGATCAATCTTTACTTCAACTTTACCTGTTATATCACATAAACAATTTTCAATTTTTAGTTGGGAGAGATGGCTGAGTGGACTAAAGCGGCGGATTGCTAATCCGTTGTATGATTTTTATTTATACCGAGGGTTCGAATCCCTCTCTCTCCGCTATCCCTCATCACTGGATCCCTTGATTAAAATAGTTAATGGAATAAAGAATTCTTAAAAAAAGCAAAGCTAAAAATGTCTTATGTTTATTCTTCACGTCCTGGATTGCGTCCTGGATCATTAGATAAGAATCCGAAGATGAAGAGAGAAACAAAGAATATCACTACTGTATAAACGAAGAGTTTGAGAGTAAGCATTACAAAATCTCCAAGATATCATTTTTTTTAGGGGAATAGATTACCCATTTTTTTCGTACTGCATATGCTATGCTATAATGAAGTGTGTTTTTTTTTTTTTTTTAATCATGAATTTAGGAGAATATTGAAGATTTCATCGAAAACTTACAGCAGCTTGCCAAACAAAGGCTAAGAGAAAAAAGAATAGAGGTATGATAGGCATAATGTCTATGAGTGGATTGAAAAAAGCATAAGCCTCGGGCAATTTGGCGAAGAAAAAACTACTCGAACTCAAATAAGGGATGGAATTAAGACAGATACAGATAAAACTAAAGATATTAAGCATAACAAAAATTTCGTTCTTGTAGATTAGATAATTTAATTTTGATTGAGTCATTTTTATAATATAAGGTAAAAATAAAAAAGGCAGGCAAAAAAATCCTTCTTTAATTCTTTGAACTATCCCAAATCAAAAACTCCTTTCAATTCTCAAACAAGAATACAAAGAATTATACTTTCATACAATATCTTAATTGAATTCAATGTAATGATCAATGAATTTTTTGATTCTATCTCTTCATGTATAGAAACCTAGCAACAATATATTACATACTAGAATTGACGAATAACCAATACTAATATAATATTAGTATTTATTAGTGTTGAATATAAATTTCAATGGGGCGTGGCCAAGCGGTAAGGCAACGGGTTTTGGTCCCGTTACTCGGAGGTTCGAATCCTTCCGTCCCAGCCCCTTTCTTTGAGGTTTTTAATTTATTTGTTCAAGAAAAAAAAGGGATCCTTCCTGAGTAAGACTTTTCCGTAAAGTAAGAAAAGTAAAATATTATTATATATTTAATTATAGAGACTATTTATAGATATAATATAAAATCAAAACTATACGACCGGCCATATCATAATATATAATAATATATACATATATCCGTTGATCCAATGACTATTCATGATTTCATATTGAATCAATTCCATATCAGTTTGAAATTAAATAAGAGAAATGTTATGGTAAAACTTCGTTTAAAACGATGTGGTAGAAAGCAACGTGCGACTTGAAGGACATGATTGACTGTGGATTCTTACATCCGCCATTTTCTATAAGAATGAAGATGCTCTTGGCTCGACATAGTTTGTTCTTTTTACTAGGAACCTAATTTGTGTTGGGTTCTAATCTAAATAAAAAGTACATGATGAAGCTCGAGCAGAAAGTATTGAGATTTATTTATCGGGGGGAAGAATCTAGGGTTAGTGACAATAAAAATCAATAAGTTGAACCAACTTTGTAAATATATCCTCTATAATATATATTTATAATATAAATTGATAAATTATATAAATTGAAAAGGGTTAAAATTCAAACAAGTTTGAAATAAAAAATAAAATAAGTAATATTTGTCGGAATTCATAAAACTATATTCGATCAAAAGTGTATCACAAGGGAATCAATCTCTCTTATTTTTTTCTATAGAAAGAAATAAGAGAAAAAACAAAAGGTATGTTGCTGCCCTTTTGAAAGGAGTAAGGATCACCGAAGTAATGTCTAAACCCAATGATTTCACAAAACAAAAATAAAGGATTCCGGAACAAGGAAATACTATTTTTAATTGTCTCAACAATTGGATCAAAATGCGGAATAAAAATTGATTCGAGACAAACAAAAGAGGTTAGAGACGGCTCAATAAATATCTAAGGATTTCCTCAGAATTACCCAACTTGAGTTATGAGTACAAATGAGATCTTTTTAACTTTCGTAAGGAAAGAGGAAGAAAAAACCACTTTAATCATAATTATTTATTCAGTATTTTATGGATATATTTGCCGTTATATACAGAAATTAGAATCATTTTTTCTCGAGCCGTATGAGGATAAAACCTCCTATACGTTTCTAGGGGGGGCATTGTTTATCTACATCTATCCCGATGAGCCATCTATCGAATCGTTGCAATTGATGTTCGATCCCGAAGAGAAGGAAGAGATCTTCGGAAGGTAGGTTTTTACGATCCGATAAAGAATAAAACCTATTCAAATGTTCCCGCTATTCTATATTTCCTTGAAAATGGCGCTCAACCCACAGTAACTGTTCATGATATTTTAAGGAAGACAGAATTATTTAAAGAAGGAATATTGGGTTAACTGTTAATTTAATTAAATTAAAAAAATTGAATAAAAAAGAGAAGGGACTAGCATCTATCTTTGTATAATTATTTCTCCATAATTTGTTTGCTCTTTTTTTTGCTCACTTATTATTTATTGTTATTGTAGTAATTTAATTTACCGACAAAGACAGGGTCAATTTCGGTTATTGTACCTGTACCTCTTTTGATTGAATCAACTCGATATTTTTCTCTACCCTGCCTTTATTTATTTTTGCATTCAAATTTATTTTTTTATTTAGATTGTGCTAATCTAACACAAGGCCTTAATTTGATTTATTTAGAATTTTTTTCTCAGCATTCTATTCATATTGACAATGGTGTACCGAACAAATATAATTTGATCATAGATAAATAAAATGGATTTGTTTATTCCTGCCTTATATTTATTTTTCCTTTGTTTTAGCCTTAGTCATAAGGATGTGTTTACTGAATTTACTGGTATACAAGACGTAAAAAAAAAAAAAATGGAATGGATCAAGAGAAAAATGGGTATAAGTTTTAATTATAGATATTTAGATATATCTATTGAGAATTTATTATTTTTTAATCCAATCCTACCTATTTTAGTGGATTGGTGTTTATAATTGATTAAAAAAATTTTTCTTTTAAATTTGATTTTTTGCTAGTTCAATCTTTTTTTTGGCGGGATGGGATCAATTTTTTTTTTTTTTTATCGTATCTACAATCCGGGTTGCTAACTCAACGGTAGAGTACTCGGCTTTTAAGTGCGACTATGATCTTTTACACATTTGGATGAAGCAACGAATTCGTCCAGACTATTGGTAGAGTCTATATAAGACCACGACTGATCTTAAAAGGTAATGAAGGAAAAAACAGCATGTCGTAATAATTTTTTTATTTTTGGAAGGAGACAAAAGAAATTTACAGTTGGGTCTAGTGAATAAATGGATATCGTCTTTTAGCCCTAATTTTGGTAAAACAAAAAGCAACGAGCTTATATTCTTAAAATTGGAATAATTACCCGATCTAATTTGGATGTTAAAAATAGATTAGTGCCAGTGCAGAAAAAGGTTTTTATGCGAGTGAATCATTGATTATTTTTTATTTTTTTATGAAAAAAAAATCCTAACTATTCTCTTTGGAGACGGATGTGTAGAAGAAACAGTATACTGATAAAGTAAAGAGAATCTAATTTTTTCCAAAATCAAAAGAGCGATCAGGTTGCAAAAATAAAGGATTTTTTACTCTCTTGTAATTTTAACAAAGGATAAAACCTATTGTATAGAAAAGGAGAGGAAAAGGATCCTGTTGATTGGATTCTAGGTCTCCGGGGTCTATCTTTATTTCTTAACTATATATACTGTAATTATATACCCTGTTCGGACCATATTGCACTATGTATCATTCACTATGTATCATTTGATAACCCAAGAAATGCCTCCTGTCTTGTGTCTCTGTTTCAAGTAGAAAAATGTAAATGGAAGAATTACAAGGGTATTTAAAAAAAGATAGATCTCCGCAACAACACTTCCTATATCCGCTTCTCTTGCAGGAGTATATTTACACACTTGCTCATGATGATAGTTTAAATGGTTCGATTTTTTACGAACCTATCGAATTTATTGGTTATAACAATAAATTGAGTTTAGTACTTGTAAAACGTTTAATTATTCGAATGTATCAACAGAATTTTTTGATTGATTTGGTTAATGATTCTAATCAAAATAGATTCGGTGGACACACCAATTATTTTTATTCTCATTTTTTTTATTCTCAAATGGTATCAAAGGGTTTTTCAGTCATTGTGGAAATTCCATTCTCGCTACGATTAGTATCTTCCTCCGAAGAAAAAGAAATACCAAAATCTCAGAATTTAGGATCTATTCATTCAATATTTCCTTTTTTAGAGGACAAATTATCTCATTTAAATAATGTTTCAGATATACTAATACCCCATCCTATCCATTTTGAAATTTTGGTTCAAATCCTTCAATGCTGGATTCAAGATATTCCCTCTTTACATTTATTGCGATTCTTTCTACATAAATATCAGAATCTGAATAAAACTATTCAGAGTAATAAAACTATTTATGTTTTTTCAAAAGAAAATAAAAGACTATTTTGGTTCCTGTACAATTCTTATGTATCTGAATGCGAATTTTTATTAGTTTTTTTTCATAAACAATCCTGTTATTTACGATCAACATCTTCTGG